ATCCACTTATCTTATAATGAGTTATTCTTATTATAAAATTTCTAGTAGAATCGACAAGATGTAAACACAAGCAAACGGACATTTTTCGAACTATCCAAGGAATCTGACTTACATGTAGAAAGAAGAGGACTTTTTCTTTCTTTTATCGTTTTTTATTTTAAGTCTGTTGTTGAGGCGGCACCCGGATTTGAACTGGGGAAAAAGGATTTGCAGTCCCCCGCCTTACCACTCGGCCATGCCGCCAAAACGATAGAAACTAGATTCCAATTTTCTTTTTTTTTTCAACTTCGAAAAAAAAATATATATAGATTTTCAGTCACAAAATATAGAATCGAGTACAAATCGGAACCATTAACTATTGACTGTAAATTCATGACCATTTTTGAATTCAAATTCAAATCTACATTTTTTATTTCTAATAATATTAAGAAAATCATTAGAAATGCATTTATAACTAATATATATTGAGTTTTTTTCAATTAAAAAGAAATCTTCTTCAATTTCAATTATAACAGTAATGATGAGTATATGTAAACCCCAGAAGCAGAACATACGTTACGTTGTGTTATATAGCTATAGCTCTATAATGGGGTATTTTATCTCTCTAGCGACGCTTTTGAGGAGTAATTATCAATAAATTTTTATATTTCAATTTTTCCCTTGAAGAGAACATTTCCTTTTTGATAGAGCATAGCATGTGCTGTCCCAAATAGAACTGTACCACAATAAAAGAAGAAAAAGAGACATATATATATCTGTGCATTCTTTTTTATTTTAATATTAAAAAAATTAATAACTAAAAAAACACAAGTTTTCTTACCTACTTCAATTTACTGATATTCTAACTATTCTATTCAAAATAGGGAAAAATAAACCTCTTTTCTGCAAATATTTTTTGAACAATGAAATACAAATACATGAAAAAGTAAAGTGGTTAAAAAAAAAGTTTTCTATTTATTATATGTTTAGCTGCTCGAACAGATCCAATGATGAATACATTTTTTATGCTATGCAATCGAATTGGAATATGTAATATCATAGGTGAAAATGAAATTACTTTTTTTCTAGTTTTTACAAAACTCCGTAAGCTTCAGTGGTATTTCTAAATTCTGTTCCATTTGGATCTATTTCTTATAAAAAATTCCAATTGAATCTAGTCTCCGTTCATACGTATTTCATACATTCCATATATCTTGGAGTTGGATAAAATTTCATGTGATTCAGTAAACAGAATAGAAATTCCATTATTACTAGATCGAATTCTATGGATATGATTCGGTGAAGAATGAGAGATGGGATGGGATTTTTTCAATAAACGGATAAATGGGAAATTCAAAAAAAATGCTTGGGGATGAAAAAGAGGGAACATCTACAATACCCGGATTGAATCAGATACAATTTGAAGGGTTTTATCGGTTTATTGATCAGGGTTTAATAGAAGAACTTTCTAAGTTTCCAAAAATTGAAGATATAGATCACGAAATTGAATTTCAATTATTTGTGGAAACTTATCAATTGGTAGAACCTCTGATAAAAGAACGAGATGCTGTCTATGAATCACTTACATATTCTTCTGAATTATATGTATCCGCGGGATTAATTTGGAAAACCAGTAGGAATATGCAAGAACAACGAATTTTTATTGGAAACATTCCTTTAATGAATTCCCTGGGAACTTCTATAGTAAACGGAATATACAGAATTGTGATCAACCAAATATTGCAAAGTCCCGGTATCTATTACCAGTCAGAATTGGATCATAACGGGATTTCGGTCTATACCGGCACCATAATATCAGATTGGGGAGGCAGGTTAGAATTAGAGATTGATAAAAAAGCAAGAATATGGGCTCGGGTGAGTAGGAAACAAAAAATATCTATTCTAGTTCTATCATCAGCTATGGGTTTGAATCTACGAGAAATTCTAGAGAATGTTTGCTACCCTGAAATTTTCTTATCTTTCTTGACCGATAAGGAGAAAAAAAAAATTGGGTCAAAAGAAAATGCTATTTTGGAGTTTTATCAACAATTTTCTTGTGTAGGTGGGGATCCAATATTTTCTGAATCCTTATGTAAGGAATTACAAAAAAAATTCTTTCACCAAAGGTGTGAATTAGGAAGGATTGGTCGCCGAAATATTAATTGGAGACTGAATCTTAATATACCTCAGAACAATATATTTTTATTACCACGAGATATATTAGCAGCTGCCGATCATTTGATTGGGATGAAATTTGGAATGGGTACACTTGATGATATGAATCATTTGAAAAATAAACGTATTCGCTCTGTAGCGGATCTTTTACAAGACCAGCTCGGGTTGGCTCTGGCTCGTTTAGAAAATGTAGTTAAGGGAACTATCTCCGGAGCAATTAGGCATAAATTGATACCTACTCCTCAGAATTTGGTAACTTCAACTCCGTTAACAACTACTTATGAATCCTTTTTCGGATTACACCCATTATCTCAAGTTTTGGATCGAACTAATCCATTGACACAAA